AGGAAATTGACTCGGGAACTAATTTTCTGGAACGCTCCATTGCAGAGGTCGGACCTACCCATTAATGGAGAAGCTATGGGAACGACAAAACCTATGACTGCATAGGATTCTATTGAAAATGAATCCTAAGAATTCATTGGGTGGGATGGCGGAACGAACCAATAAAAAATTGATTTATTCTGAGAGGTCATGGCTTAAACCTACGAATGAAACAGGAAAGAGTAAATATTCGCCCGCGAAACCTCTATTTAGTGGATTACACTATTTTGGCATAATTCGAGAGAGATAAAAACAAGGAAAAGATTCGTTATAAAAAACGGAAGCATTACATTCGGTATAAATATACATAAATAGACACATGTTTAGCTATATTGTATATCTTCTACCTACATCTTCCTATGTAACAAATTACATATCAATAAAAACCATTACTTAGTACTTAGTGTATTATCTATTAATGTGTATCTATAATCTTTTGTAACATTATTGAATTTGAATCCTTTCATTCGCGAGGAGCTGGATGAGAAGAAATTCTCATGTCCGGTTCTACAGTAGAGATGGAATTAAGAAACAACCATCGACTATAACCCCAAAAGAACCAGATTTCGTAAACAACATAGAGGAAGAATGAAGGGAATATCTTGTCGAGGCAATCATATTAGTTTTGGCAGATACGCTCTTCAGGCACTTGAACCCGCTTGGATCACAGCTAGACAAATAGAAGCAGGACGAAGGGCAATGACACGATATGCACGTCGCGGCGGAAAAATATGGGTACGTATATTTCCAGACAAACCCGTTACACTAAGACCCGCGGAAACACGTATGGGTTCAGGTAAAGGATCCCCCGAATATTGGGTATCCGTTGTTAAACCGGGTCGAATACTTTATGAAATGGGTGGAGTATCAGAAACTGTAGCTAGAGCAGCTATCGCAATAGCTGCGCGCAAAATGCCTATACGAACTCAATTTCTTATTTCAGGATAGAGATGTAGAACTACACAAAAAGGGGTATTGAGGATGAAAAAACAACCGCAAGTTTATTTATTTCTGGACGGACAATATTTCTTTTTTTTCTTTCACCCTTTTGCATTGAAATAACAGATTGAAATAAAAATGATATGATTCAACCTCAGACCCTTTTGAATGTAGCGGATAACAGCGGCGCTAGAAAATTGATGTGTATTCGAATCATAGGAGCTGGTAATCAACAATATGCTCATATTGGTGATGTTATTGTTGCTGTCATCAAAGAAGCAGTTCCCAATATGCCTTTAGAAAGATCAGAAGTAATTAGAGCTGTAATTGTACGTACATGTAAAGAACTCAAACGTGAAAACGGTATGATAATACGATATGATGACAATGCTGCGGTTGTTATTGATCAAGAAGGAAATCCAAAAGGAACTCGAGTTTTTGGTGCGATCGCTCGGGAATTGAGACAGTTGAATTTTACTAAAATAGTTTCATTAGCTCCTGAAGTCTTATAAAAACTAGTAGATGAGACTATGATATAGTAGGGTATCTGAAATAGATCAAATTAGTAGATTGTGGTTCACGTATATACTTTATAATAATTAATTCCAAATTCAAACAAAGAAAAAAGGAAACATGTTGATTAGCTCAAAATTCGGAGGAACCTATAATTATAGTTCGTCATGAGTAGGGACACTATTTCCGATCTAATAACTTCTATAAGAAATGCTGATATGGATACAAAAAGAACGGTTCGAATAGCATCTACAAATATCACCGAAAACATTGTAAAAATACTTCTACGAGAAGGTTTTATTGAAAACGTTCGGAAACATCAGGAAAGTAACAAATATTTCTTGGTTTCAACTCTGCGACATAGAAAGAATGGAAAAAGAATATATAGAACTAGAACCGTTTTAAAGCGTATCAGCCGACCGGGCTTACGAATTTATTCCAACTATCAACGAATTCCTAAGATTTTAGGTGGAATGGGAATTGTAATTCTTTCTACTTCTCGAGGTATAATGACAGATCGAGAAGCGCGACTAGAAAGAATTGGAGGAGAAATGTTGTTTTGTATATGGTAATCCTCCCTTTCTAGTATCCGAATTTTATCTCTAACTTCCTATTTGTAAAATAGAGAGGAAAAGTAAGTTATATAACTCTTCCTCCATTAGTTGATACTTCAAGGAGGTTACCTGGAATGAAAGAACAAAAATTGATTCATGAAGGTTTAATTACTGAATCACTTCCCAACGGTATGTTCCGGGTCCGTTTAGATAATGAAGATCTAATTCTAGGATATGTTTCAGGGAGGATCCGGCGCAGTTTTATACGGATACTACCGGGGGATAGAGTAAAAATTGAAGTAAGTCGTTATGATTCAACGAGGGGACGTATAATTTATAGACTTCGCAACAAAGATTCGAACGATTAGGTTATTTTTTCAAACATTCTTTTCATGAGGATACAATTCTAAGTTAAAAAATTCAAGAGACTTTTTTTCTTCCAAGAAGGAAATTCA